GCTCACGTATTCTACTTAAGATATAACACTGAAGATGTTAAGACGGCCCCTAAAAAGGCCCGTGGACACAAAGGCTTGGTCCTGACTTTATTATCAGCTTTAATTAAACTTACACATGCAAGTCTCCGCACTCCTGTGAGAATGCCCTTAATCCCCTGCCCGGGGCTGAGGAGCTGGCATCAGGCACGCCCCGCAGCCCAAGACGCCTTGCTAAGCCACACCCCCACGGGCAATCAGCAGTGATAAATCTTAAAAAATAAGCGAAAGCTTGACTTAGTTATTATTTAGAGGGCCGGTAAAACTCGTGCCAGCCACCGCGGTTATACGAGAGGCCCTAGTTGATAAACATCGGCGTAAAGAGTGGTTAAGACATAAAATAATAAAGCCAAACACCTTTTCAGTTGTTATACACATTTAAAGGCTTGAAGCCCCCTCGCGAAAGCAGCTTTAATTCATCTGAGCCCACGACAGCTGTGAAACAAACTGGGATTAGATACCCCACTATGCACAGCCATAAATTTTGAGGAGACTATACAATTTCCCCCGCCCGGGAACTACAAGCACTAGCTTAAAACCCAAAGGACTTGGCGGTGCCTCAGACCCACCTAGAGGAGCCTGTTCTATAACCGATAACCCCCGCTTAACCTCACCGCCCCTTGTTCCTCCCGCCTATATACCACCGTCGCCAGCTTATCCCATGAGGGATTTATAATAAGCAAAAGGGGCAAAACCCAAAACGTCAGGTCGAGGTGTAGCGCATGGGGCGGGAAGAAATGGGCTACATTTTCTAAACTAGAATATACGAACCCTGTTGTGAAACCAACAGCCAAAGGTGGATTTAGCAGTAAACAGAAAATAGAGTGTTCTATTGAAACTGGCTCTGAGGCGCGCACACACCGCCCGTCACTCTCTCCAAGTTTAACACCCTTTTAAATAAAAAATTAACAGAACAAAGGAGAGGCAAGTCGTAACATGGTAAGTGTACCGGAAGGTGCACTTAGTTTAATCAGAAGGTAGCTAAACAGGAAAGCATCTCCCTTACACCGAGAAGACGCCAGTGCAAATCCGGCCCCTCTGAGCTGACTAGCTCGCCGACACCCCCGGTTAAATAACCCCTATAGATACCCGAACAAACCTTAAACTTAAACAACAAACCATTTTTCCTCCTTAGTATAGGCGATAGAAAAGGATCCTCTGAGCAATAGAAAAAGTACCGCAAGGGAAAGCTGAAAAAGAAATGAAACAACTCATATAAGCCCTAAAAAGCAGAGATAAAACCTCGTACCTTTTGCATCATGCTTTAGCTAGCAAACCCGAGCAAAGAGCACTTTAGTTCGGGCCCCCGAAACTAGACGAGCTACTCCGGGACAGCCCAAAAGGGGGCAAACCCGTCTCTGTGGCAAAAGAGTGGGAAGAGCCCTGAGTAGAGGTGATAAACCTATCGAGTTTAGTTATAGCTGGTTGCTTAAGAAATGAATAGAAGTTCAGCTCTTCGGTCCTCTTCCTCCCCAAAAGTAACACTAAATTTGTTTACAAGAGACCAAAGAAGTTAGTCAAAGGAGGTACAGCTCCTTTGAATAAGGACACAACCTTGACAGGTGCTTAAGGATCATAATTATTAAGGCTCCTGTTATAGTGGGCCTAAAAGCAGCCACCTATAAAGAAAGCGTTAAAGCTCAAACAGATGCCCGCCTCTTATCCTGATAAACTAATCCTAACCCCTAAAAATATTAAGCCCTTCCACCCTGTGGAAAAGATTCTGCTAAAATGAGTAATAAGAGGAAACAATCCTCTCCCCGCACTAGTGTATATCGGGCCGGATATACCACCGATCCTTAACGAACCCAAAACAAGAGGGCCTTGTAAATAATCACAAGAAAAATTTACATAAAATAATCGTTAACTCCACACTGAAGTGCCTCCGGGAAAGACCTAAAGAAAAAGAAGGAACTCGGCAAACACAAGCCTCGCCTGTTTACCAAAAACATCGCCTCTTGCCAACTAAACATAAGAGGTCCCGCCTGCCCTGTGACTATGGGTTTAACGGCCGCGGTATTTTAACCGTGCGAAGGTAGCGCAATCACTTGTCTTTTAAATGAAGACCTGTATGAATGGCATCACGAGGGCTTAGCTGTCTCCTTTTTCAAGTCAATGAAATTGATCTGCCCGTGCAGAAGCGGACATAAATACATAAGACGAGAAGACCCTATGGAGCTTTAGACACTAGGCAGACCCTGTTAAGTAACCCTATATTAACGGGTAAAACAAAGCGGCCCCTGGCCCACATGTCTTCGGTTGGGGCGACCATGGGGGAAAATAAAGCCCCCACGAGGACTGAGGGTAATACCCTTATAAGCATGAGCTACAGCTCTAAGCATCAGAACTTCTGACCAAAATGATCCGACATAGTCGATCAACGAACCAAGTTACCCTAGGGATAACAGCGCAATCCTCTCCCAGAGTCCCTATCGACGAGGGGGTTTACGACCTCGATGTTGGATCAGGACATCCTAATGGTGCAGCCGCTATTAAGGGTTCGTTTGTTCAACGATTAAAGTCCTACGTGATCTGAGTTCAGACCGGAGTAATCCAGGTCAGTTTCTATCTATGCTATGATCTTCTTTAGTACGAAAGGACCAAGAAGAAGAGGCCCCTGCTAAAGGCACGCCTCACCCCTACCTGTTGAAAACAACTAAAACAGGTAAGGGGGCACATCCCTGTGCCGAAAATTACTGCGCGCTGATGTGGCAGAGCCCGGTAATTGCAAAAGCCCTAAGCCCTTTACACCAGGGGTTCAAATCCTCTCTTCAGCTATGATTACACTCTTAATTACACATGTTATAAACCCTCTTACCCACATTGTTCCCGTACTTCTAGCAGTTGCATTCTTCACCCTTCTCGAACGGAAAGTCTTAGGCTACATACAACTACGGAAAGGCCCCAATATTGTAGGGCCCTATGGGCTTCTTCAACCCTTCGCTGATGGCATAAAACTCTTTATTAAAGAGCCTGTGCGCCCTTCTACCGCCTCCCCCTTTTTATTTTTATTAACCCCCATACTTGCTTTAACCCTCGCCCTAACCTTGTGAGCCCCTATACCCCTTCCCTACCCCCTCATTGACATAAATCTTGGAGTTCTGTTTATACTTGCCCTCTCAAGCCTCGCTGTATATTCTATTTTAGGCTCTGGATGAGCATCTAATTCAAAATATGCATTAATCGGAGCCCTTCGCGCTGTTGCTCAAACAATTTCTTATGAAGTAACCCTTGGTCTAATTTTGTTAAGCTCCGCCCTATTTGTAGGCGGCTTTACCCTACAAATATTTAATACTACACAAGAAAGTGTGTGATTACTAGCCCCTGCTTGGCCCCTCGCGGCTATATGATATACCTCAACTCTTGCTGAAACCAATCGAGCCCCCTTTGACCTTACGGAAGGAGAGTCAGAACTCGTCTCCGGCTTTAATGTAGAATATGCCGGCGGCCCATTCGCCCTTTTTTTCTTGGCCGAATACGCTAATATCCTGCTCATAAATACCCTTTCAACAATTTTATTTTTAGGCGCAATACACCTTCCCGCCCTCCCCTCCTTCACCGTAATAAACCTTATGCTAAAAGCAGCACTACTCTCCACCCTTTTCTTATGGGTTCGGGCTTCTTACCCCCGATTTCGATATGATCAACTTATGCACCTCGTTTGAAAAACCTTCCTCCCATTAACCCTTGCACTTGTGTTATGACATCTGGCCCTTCCTACAGCACTTATTGGTCTTCCTCCTCACCTTTAGCCCAGAATTGTGCCTGAGTGTCTAAGGGCCATGTTGATGTCGTGATCTACGGGGGCTAAAATCCCCCCAATTCTAGAAGGAAAGGGCTTGAACCTATCCTCAAGAGATCAAAACTCTTGGTGCTTCCACTACACCACCTTCTAGTAAGGTCAGCTAATAAAGCTTTTGGGCCCATACCCCAAACATGATGGTTAAATCCCCTCCCTTACTAATGAGCCCCTATGTACTTACCATTCTAGTTTTTAATTTAGGTCTTGGCACAACCTTAACTTTTGCTAGCTCCCACTGGCTTCTTGCTTGAATGGGCCTAGAAATTAATACACTAGCTATTATTCCCCTAATAGCCCAACAACACCACCCCCGGGCAGTAGAAGCTACAACTAAATATTTTCTTACACAGGCCACTGCCGCAGCCATAGTTTTATTTGCCGCAACCTCTAACGCCTGGTTATCAGGAGAATGGGCCATTCATCAAACAACACACCCTCTGGTAACAACAACACTTATATTAGCCTTAACTCTTAAATTGGGCCTCGCCCCTGCCCACTTCTGAATACCAGAAGTAATTCAAGGCTCAACCCTAACAACGGGCCTTATCCTTTCCACCTGACAAAAACTAGCCCCTTTCATCCTTCTATTACAAATTTCCTCCTTTATTAGCCCCTTACTCCTTATAACTATTGGTCTCCTCTCTGCCCTCGTAGGGGGGTGGGGAGGATTAAATCAGACACAGCTCCGAAAAATCCTAGCATACTCCTCCATCGCCCACCTCGGCTGAATAGTAATAATTATTCAATTTTCCCCTCCTCTTGCCCTCTTAAGCCTTCTCATTTATATTGTAATAACCTCATCCGCCTTTTTAGCCCTCAAGACCGTTTCTTCAACAACCATAAATATATTAGCAGCTTCCTGAACGAAATCTCCTATTATTGCCTCTTTTACCACTCTTGTGCTGTTATCTTTAGCCGGCTTACCCCCCCTCACAGGCTTTATGCCAAAATGACTAATTCTTCAAGAACTCGTAAAACAAGATTTACCCTTACTGGCTTTCTTTGCTGCCATATCCGCTCTATTAAGCCTATTCTTTTATTTACGTATTTGTTATACAATGACTTTAACCTCCGCCCCTGCCCCCTCTTCTTACTCAACCCCCTGACGATTAAACCCACTCCGCCCCTCATATTTTATACCACTAACCATTACCCTAAGCCTCATACTTCTCCCGCTTACCCCTCCTATTCTGACACTTGTTCTTCCCTAGCAAAAGCTTAGGATAATTTAAACTAAGGGCCTTCAAAGCCCTAGATGGAGGTGAAAAGCCTCCAGCTTTTGTTAAAACTTGCAGGAGTTGATCCCACATCTTCTGAATGCAACCCAGACACTTTATTTAAGCTAAAGCCTTTCTAGGTGGGAAGGCCTCGAACCTACAAACTCTTAGTTAACAGCTAAGCGCCCAATCCAGCGAGCATCCGCCTACCTTTCCCCCGCGCTTCGGGAAAGCGGGGGAAAGCCCCGGCCGGCGTGAGCCGACTTCTTTAGGTTTGCAACCTAACGTGTTGTACACCACAGAGCCTGATAAGAAGGGGATTTTAACCCCTGTATGAGGGGCTACAACCCACCACTTAAGCTCTCAGCCATCTTACCTGTGGCAATCACCCGCTGATTTTTCTCTACCAACCACAAAGATATTGGCACCCTTTATTTAGTATTTGGTGCCTGAGCTGGCATAGTCGGCACGGCCCTAAGCCTTCTTATTCGAGCTGAACTGAGTCAACCTGGCGCCCTTCTGGGTGACGACCAAATTTATAATGTTATCGTCACTGCTCACGCTTTTGTTATAATTTTTTTTATGGTAATACCTATCATAATTGGAGGTTTTGGAAATTGACTAATTCCTCTTATAATTGGAGCTCCAGACATAGCTTTCCCCCGTATAAACAATATAAGTTTTTGACTACTCCCTCCCTCCTTTTTACTCCTTCTAGCATCCTCTGGTGTAGAAGCAGGGGCGGGCACCGGCTGAACGGTCTATCCCCCCTTGGCAGGAAATCTCGCTCATGCAGGCGCATCCGTTGACCTAACCATTTTCTCCCTCCACCTAGCTGGAATCTCTTCTATTTTAGGCGCCATCAATTTTATTACAACAATTATTAATATAAAACCTCCAGCCATCTCTCAATATCAAACCCCCCTTTTTATTTGAGCCGTGCTGATTACAGCAGTCCTTTTACTACTATCTCTACCCGTTCTGGCTGCCGGAATTACAATACTACTCACTGACCGTAATTTAAACACTACTTTCTTTGACCCGGCCGGGGGAGGAGACCCGATCCTTTATCAACACCTCTTTTGATTTTTTGGACACCCTGAAGTTTACATTCTAATTCTTCCTGGTTTCGGAATAATTTCCCATATTGTAGCTTACTATTCCGGTAAAAAAGAGCCTTTTGGCTATATGGGAATAGTTTGAGCCATGATGGCCATTGGCCTTCTCGGCTTCATCGTATGAGCCCACCATATATTTACTGTAGGGATAGATGTGGATACACGCGCCTACTTTACCTCAGCCACAATAATTATTGCCATCCCCACGGGGGTAAAAGTATTTAGCTGACTTGCTACCTTGCACGGCGGCTCAATCAAATGAGAAACCCCGCTGTTATGAGCCCTCGGCTTTATTTTCCTCTTTACAGTAGGAGGCCTTACAGGTATTGTCCTCGCTAATTCTTCTTTAGACATTGTTCTTCACGACACATATTATGTTGTAGCCCACTTCCACTATGTTCTTTCAATAGGAGCCGTTTTCGCTATTATGGGCGCATTTGTCCACTGATTCCCTCTATTTTCAGGATATACCCTCCACTCCACCTGAACCAAAATTCATTTTGGCATTATATTTGTAGGAGTAAATTTAACTTTCTTCCCTCAGCACTTTCTGGGCCTAGCTGGAATACCCCGACGTTATTCAGATTACCCCGACGCCTACACTCTGTGAAATACTGTCTCTTCAATTGGCTCCTTAATTTCCCTAGTCGCAGTAATCCTATTTTTATTTATCCTTTGAGAAGCATTCGCCTCAAAACGAGAAGTCTTATCAATTGAAATAACTTCAACTAATGCAGAATGACTACATGGATGTCCCCCGCCTTACCACACCTTTGAAGAGCCTGCCTTTGTACAAGTACAGTCTAACTAACGAGAAAGGAAGGAATTGAACCCCCATATGATGGTTTCAAGCCAACTGCATAACCGCTCTGCCACTTTCTTCTTATGAGACACTAGTAAAACTAGAACATTACACTGCCTTGTCAAGACAAAATTGCAGGTTAAACTCCTGCGTGTTTTATTTATGGCACACCCCTCACAACTAGGTTTTCAAGATGCAGCCTCCCCTGTGATAGAAGAACTTCTACACTTTCATGACCACGCCTTAATAATTGTTCTTTTAATTAGCACCCTCGTACTTTATATTATTGTAGCTATAGTTTCTACTAAACTAACAAATAAATATATTCTTGACTCCCAAGAAATTGAAATTGTATGAACAATTCTCCCCGCAGTAATTCTTATTCTCATTGCTCTGCCCTCTCTTCGTATTCTTTACCTAATAGATGAGGTTAATGACCCCCACCTAACAATTAAAGCAATAGGGCATCAATGATACTGAAGCTACGAATACACTGATTATGAAGAACTCACTTTTGATTCCTATATAGTTCCAACACAAGACCTCCTGCCGGGCCAGTTCCGTCTACTAGAAACAGACCATCGAATAGTAGTGCCCGTGGAATCTCCTACCCGTATTTTAGTTTCCGCTGAAGACGTCCTTCATTCCTGAGCAGTTCCCTCCTTAGGAATTAAAATAGATGCCGTCCCCGGTCGTTTAAATCAAACAGCCTTTATTACCTCCCGCCCCGGCCTATTTTATGGCCAGTGTTCTGAAATTTGTGGAGCAAATCACAGCTTTATGCCTATTGTTGTGGAAGCTGTTCCCTTAAAACATTTCGAAGATTGATCAACCCTCTTACTCCAAGATGCCTCACTAAGAAGCTAAACTGGGACTAGCGTTAGCCTTTTAAGCTAAAGACTGGCGGCTCCCGCCCGCCCTTTGTGACATGCCCCAACTTAATCCTGCCCCTTGATTTTCTATTCTTATTTTTTCTTGACTTGTATTTCTAATTGTAATTCCACCAAAAATACTTAATCACACTTTTATTAATGAACCTGCCCCACAAAATACAGAAAAACCTAAAACTGAGCCCTGAAGCTGACCATGATACTAAATTTTTTTGACCAGTTTATAAGCCCTGTATTTCTAGGCTTCCCCTTAATTGCTCTTGCCCTTTGTTTACCTTGAATACTTTTCCCTAGCCCAACCACTCGCTGAATCAATAATCGTTTTATTACACTACAAGCATGATCTATTAACCGAGCAACCTACCAACTATTTTCCCCTTTAAGTGTGGGCGGACATAAATGAGCCCTCCTGCTCATCTCCCTAATAATTTTTTTAATTACACTGAATTTGTTAGGCCTCCTACCCTATACCTTCACACCAACAACACAACTCTCACTTAATATAGCCTTTGCTATCCCTCTTTGGCTCGCCACCGTTGTCATTGGCCTACGAAATCAGCCAACCATCGCGCTAGGTCATCTCCTTCCAGAAGGCACCCCCCTCCTTCTTATTCCTGTTCTTATTATTATTGAAACAATTAGTCTTTTCATCCGGCCTTTGGCTCTAGGGGTACGACTGACAGCTAACCTCACAGCCGGCCACCTTTTAATCCAACTCATCGCCACCGCAGTCCTCGTCCTGCTCCCTATTATACCCGCCGTTGCAATTCTTACTGCCTCAATCTTATTTCTTCTAACCCTTCTTGAAGTGGCTGTTGCCATAATTCAGGCCTATGTCTTTGTTCTCCTTCTTAGCCTCTATCTACAAGAAAACGTTTATGGCCCACCAAGCACACGCATACCATATGGTTGACCCAAGCCCCTGACCCTTAACCGGCGCTATTGCTGCCCTCCTCCTAACTTCCGGTACCGCTATCTGATTTCATTTTCACTCTCTTACCCTATTAACAGCAGGTCTTATATTATTACTTCTCACAATAATTCAATGATGACGAGATATCATTCGAGAAGGCACCTTTCAAGGCCATCATACGCCTCCCGTACAAAAAGGGCTTCGTTATGGTATAATTTTATTTATTACCTCCGAAGTCTTCTTTTTCCTTGGATTCTTCTGGGCTTTTTACCACTCTAGCTTAGCCCCCACTCCCGAACTAGGAGGCTGCTGACCCCCCACTGGCATTATTCCCCTAGACCCTTTCGAAGTGCCCCTACTCAATACTGCTGTTTTATTAGCCTCTGGAGTAACCGTAACCTGGGCTCACCACAGTATTATAGAAGGCTCCCGAAAACAAACTACACAAGCACTTACTTTAACAATCTTACTAGGCTTTTATTTTACTTTTCTACAAGCAATAGAATATTATGAAGCCCCCTTTACTATCGCCGACGGGGTTTATGGCTCAACCTTTTTTGTAGCTACAGGCTTTCACGGACTACATGTAATTATTGGGTCCACCTTTCTAGCCGTCTGTCTACTACGACAAATTCAATATCATTTTACATCCCAACATCACTTTGGATTTGAAGCAGCTGCCTGATACTGACACTTTGTAGACGTTGTATGACTTTTCCTCTACGTTTCCATTTATTGATGAGGCTCATAATCTTTCTAGTACAAACGTCAGTATAAGTGACTTCCAATCACCCGATCTTGGTTAAACCCCAAGGAAAGATAATGAACTTAATCACAACAATAATTATTATTACTACCACCCTCTCTTTAATTTTAACCACCGTTTCTTTTTGACTCCCTCAAATAAGCCCAGACACCGAAAAATTATCTCCCTATGAGTGTGGATTTGATCCCCTAGGCTCTGCCCGTCTCCCCTTTTCTCTCCGCTTTTTTCTTGTGGCTATTCTATTTCTACTCTTTGACCTAGAAATCGCTCTCCTTCTTCCTCTCCCCTGAGCAAATCAGCTTCCTGCCCCCTCCTTCACACTATTTTGAACCGCCACCGTCCTCTCCCTTTTAACCCTTGGTTTAATTTATGAATGAGTTCAAGGGGGCCTCGAATGAGCCGAATAGGTAGTTACTCTAAAATAAGACTTTTGATTTCGGCTCAAAAAACTGTGGTTTAACTCCGCAACTATCTTATGACACCAGTTCACTTCAGCTTTACCATAGCCTTTATTTTAGGCCTAATAGGACTTGCCTTCCACCGCGCCCATCTATTATCTGCCCTCCTCTGTCTAGAGGGCATAATACTTTCCCTATTTATCGCCTTTTCTTTATGAGCCCTTCAATTAGAAACAACCACTTTTTCTACTGCCCCCATACTACTCCTCGCTTTCTCAGCCTGTGAAGCAAGCGCAGGCTTAGCCCTTCTTGTAGCCTCTACTCGTACCCACGGCTCAGACCGCCTTCAAAATCTTAGCCTCCTTCAATGTTAAAAATCCTTATTCCAACACTTATGCTATTTCCCACAACATGACTCGCCCCAAACAAATGATTATGAACAACTATTACTGCTCAAAGCCTTATAGTTGCTCTTATAAGTCTAATGTGATTCAATTGAACAATAGAAACCGGGTGAACCGCCCCAAATATATATATTGCACTCGACCCCTTATCCGCCCCTCTACTAATCTTAACCTGCTGACTTCTCCCCCTTATAATTATTGCCAGCCAGAAACATATTGTCCCTGAGCCTTTAACACGCCAACGAACCTACATCTCCCTGCTGATTTCCCTTCAAGTATTTTTAATTTTAGCTTTCGGCGCCACTGAAATTCTTATATTCTATGTAATATTTGAAGCAACATTAATCCCCACCCTAATTATTATTACACGATGAGGAAATCAAACAGAACGACTCAACGCCGGTACCTACTTTTTATTTTATACACTAGCAGGCTCCCTCCCCCTCCTAGTCGCCCTTTTATTTTTATATAAGGACACCGGCACCCTATCAATATTTACCCTACAATATACCAAAACCCTTAACTTAACCTCTTGCGGTCAAAAATTGTGATGAGCTGCTTGCCTCCTTGCCTTTTTAGTCAAAATACCCCTATACGGAGTTCATCTTTGATTACCAAAAGCCCATGTAGAAGCCCCCATCGCAGGCTCTATAGTCTTGGCCGCAGTTCTCTTAAAACTGGGGGGATATGGTATAATACGAATAGTTGTTATTCTTGGGCCCCCCACCAAAGAAATAGCTTACCCTTTCATTATCCTAGCCCTTTGAGGGGTAATTATAACGGGCTCCATTTGTTTACGTCAAACGGACCTAAAATCCCTAATCGCTTACTCTTCAGTTAGCCACATAGGCCTTGTCGCTTCAGCTATTTTAATTCAAACCCCTTGAAGCTTCACAGGAGCAATTGTTCTTATAATCGCACACGGCCTTGCCTCCTCCGCCCTCTTCTGCTTGGCCAACACAGGGTATGAACGAACACACAGCCGAACAATACTCCTGACCCGCGGCCTACAAATAATCTTTCCCCTCATGGCTACTTGATGATTCATAGCAAATTTAGCTAACTTAGCCCTTCCTCCTTTACCTAATCTTATGGGGGAATTAATAATCATTGTTTCTTTATTTAATTGATCTTACTGAACAATCCTTTTAACCGGGCTCGGCACACTTATCACAGCTAGTTATTCTTTATACCTTTTTCTAGCCACGCAACGGGGACCCCTGCCCAATCACATTCTTTCACTAGACCCTTCCCACAGCCGAGAACATCTGCTAATGACCCTTCACCTCCTCCCTCTCTTACTACTTGTGTTAAAACCAGAGCTCATATGAGGCTGATGCTTCTGTAGGTGTAGTTTAAAAAAATACTAGATTGTGATTCTAGCGTTAAAAGTTAAAATCTTTTCACCCACCGAGAGAAGCCCGCTGGCACTAAAGACTGCTAATCTTTTCCCTCCATGGTTAAACCCCCTGGTTCCCTCGCCGCTTCTAAAGGATAACAGCTCATCCGTTGGTCTTAGGAACCAAAAACTCTTGGTGCAAATCCAAGTAGTAGCTATGCACACATCCACCCTTGCCATAAGCTCTTCTCTCCTAATAGTATTAACACTCTTAGCTACCCCCCTTTTCATCTCTTTAAGCCCCCTCCCCCTTCAAAAATCTTGAGCCCTAACCCATGTAAAAACAGCTGTAAAACTCGCTTTTCTTGTTAGCCTCTTCCCCCTATTTATTTTTTTAAATGAAGGGGCAGAAATTATCATTACTAATTGACACTGAATAAACACTCTCATTTTTGATATTAATATTAGCTTTAAATTTGATCACTACTCCATTATCTTTACACCTGTTGCACTCTACGTTACCTGAGCAATTTTAGAATTTGCCTTCTGGTATATACATACGGACCCAAACATCAATCGCTTCTTTAAATATCTACTTCTTTTTTTAATTGCTATAATTATACTCGTTACTGCCAATAATATGTTCCAACTATTTATCGGCTGAGAGGGCGTAGGAATCATATCCTTCCTTTTAATCGGCTGATGATACGGCCGAACAGAAGCCAATACTGCCGCCCTTCAAGCAGTTATCTATAACCGGGTAGGGGATGTAGGGCTAATCTTAAGTATGGCCTGATTCGCTACAAACCTTAATTCATGAGAAATTCACCAAATATTTGCTAACCCCCAAAACCTTGACTTCACCCTCCCTTTGTTAGGCCTTATTCTCGCCGCCACTGGCAAATCTGCCCAATTTGGGCTACACCCCTGACTGCCCGCAGCCATGGAGGGTCCGACACCGGTCTCTGCCCTACTTCACTCCAGCACAATAGTTGTAGCTGGAATTTTTCTCCTAATTCGCCTTCATCCCCTCATAGAAAATAACCAAACAGCCCTCTCTACTTGTTTATGTCTTGGAGCCTTAACAACCCTTTTTACTGCAACCTGCGCCCTTACCCAAAATGATATTAAAAAAATTATTGCCTTTTCCACCTCCAGTCAACTCGGTTTAATAATAGTGACTATTGGGCTAAATCAACCCCAACTAGCCTTTCTTCATATCTGTACACATGCTTTTTTTAAAGCAATACTATTTTTATGTTCCGGCTCAATTATTCATAATTTAAATAATGAACAAGACATCCGAAAAATGGGAGGAATACATAGCCTCACCCCCTATACTTCTTCTTGTTTAACAATTGGAAGCCTCGCACTCACAGGCACCCCCTTCCTTGCCGGATTTTTTTCAAAAGACGCAATCATTGAAGCCTTAAATACCTCCCACCTAAACGCCTGAGCCCTAATTCTAACCCTCCTTGCTACCTCTTTCACCGCCATCTACAGCCTCCGCATTATTTTCTTCGTATCAATAGGGTTCCCCCGTTTTAATTCTATTTCCCCTATTAATGAAAATAATCCCTCTATCATCAACCCCTTAAAACGCCTTGCCTGAGGAAGTATTGTGGCAGGCCTAATTATTACCCTTAATTTTTTACCCTCAAAAACACCCATTATGTCAATACCCCTTTTACTTAAAATTAGCGCTCTTTTAGTTTCCCTACTTGGTCTACTCATTGCCCTAGAACTTGCCTCCCTAACCTCAAAAACTTTCAAATCACACCCAAATATGGCTCTTTATACCTTTTCTAACCTACTAGGATTTTTCCCCACTATTATTCACCGCATAGCCCCTAACCTTAATTTAGTGTTAGGCCAAAAAATCGCCACACAACTTGTAGACCAAACTTGGTTTGAAAAAGGAGGGCCAAAAGGAGTTACCTCCCTTAATCTTCCCCTTATTACTCTAACTAGCGACACCCAAAAAGGCCTGATTAAAACATACTTAACCCTTTTTTTCCTAACCTTTACTCTTGCCCTTTTCTTTTCTGCTTCTTAAACAGCCCGAACCGTCCCCCGACTCAACCCCCGTGTTAACTCTAATACTACAAAAAGCGTAAGAAGAAGTACTCAAGCACATAAAATTAATAAGCCTCCGCCAGAATCGTATAACAAAGCCGCCCCTCCCGTATCCCCACGAAGAACAGCCAACTCCTTCAGCTCATCTAAAACCACCCAACAAGCTTCATACCAGCCTCCTCAAAATCAAACAACTAAGCCAACAACCCCTAAAAAGTAAATCAAAATATAACTTAATACTGATCAGTTTCCTCACGTCTCTGGAAAAGGCTCTGCTGCCAAAGCCGCAGAATAAGCAAAAACAACCAACATTCCTCCTAAATAGATTAAAAATAAAACTAAAGATAGAAATGACCCCCCCTGACTTGCCAAAAGCCCGCACCCCGTACCCGCTGCAATAATCAACCCTAGTGCCGCAAAATAGGGAGCAGGGTTAGAAGCAACTGCCACTAACCCTAATACTAAACCCAAAAGAAATAAAGACACAAGATACGTCATAATTTTTACTCGGACTCTAACCAAGACTAATGACTTGAAAAACCACCGTTGTTAATTTCAACTATAAAAACTTATGACTAACCTTCGAAAATCCCACCCCATTTTAAAAATTGTTAATGATGCCCTAATTGACCTTCCCGCCCCTGCAAATATCTCTGTTTGATGAAATTTTGGTTCTCTTCTTGGACTCTGCTTAGCCACACAAATCTTAACAGGCTTATTTCTAGCAATACACTACACCTCTGACATCTCAACCGCTTTCTCCTCGGTTTGTCACATCTGCCGAGACGTAAATTACGGATGACTTGTTCGCAACATCCATGCTAATGGCGCCTCTTTCTTTTTTATTTGTATTTATATCCATATCGCCCGCGGCCTTTACTATGGCTCTTACTTATATAAAGAAACATGAAACATTGGAGTAGTACTCTTTCTTTTAACAATAATGACAGCCTTCGTAGGATACGTTCTTCCCTGAGGCCAAATGTCCTTCTGAGGCGCAACAGTTATTACTAACTTACTATCAGCTGTCCCTTATATTGGAAATGAGCTAGTACAATGAATTTGAGGGGGGTTTTCTGTAGATAACGCAACCCTTACACGATTTTTCGCATTTCATTTCTTATTCCCCTTTATTATTGCAGCAGCCACAATCCTACACTTGCTTTTTCTTCATGAAACAGGCTCTAATAATCCAATAGGCATCAACTCTGACACAGATAAAATCCCTTTCCACCCTTACTTTTCTTATAAAGACCTTTTAGGTTTTGTGGTAATACTATTAGGGCTCATTTTTCTGGCCCTATTTCTCCCAAATCTCCTAGGAGACCCAGACAACTTTATTCCCGCCAACCCCCTAGTCACCCCTCCCCATATTAAACCTGAATGATATTTTCTTTTTGCGTATGCCATTTTACGATCAATCCCCAATAAACTAGGAGGCGTTCTCGCCCTCCTTTTTTCTATCCTAATTCTCATATTTGTTCCAATCCTACACACCTCTAAACAACGCGGCCTAACCTTTCGCCCCCTTGCCCAAATTATTTTTTGGCTCCTAGTCGCAACAATATTGATTTTAACCTGAATTGGGGGAATACCCGTAGAACACCCTTTCATTATTATTGGACAAGTCTCTTCAGTAATTTATTTTATAATCTTCTTAATTCTTAGCCCCTTAGCCGGCCTTTTAGAAAATAAAGCCATCCAATAAGAAACCAGAAACTCAAAACGAACAACAAAACGAGGGTTACACCCCCTCCTGGCTTCAAAGAGAAGAGATTTTAACTCCTATCTTTAGCTCCCAAAGCTAAAATTTTAAATTAAACTACCCTCTGGAGATGTACCATTTAGTATTATGGTCTTTAAGATTTGTATAGTATAACTATGCATTATCAACATAAATTTATTTAGACCTATCATACATCAGTATTCCTCAAAGAACCACATAAAGCCAAACACGTGATAATAACCAATTAGGAAGCTCTACCACCGGGAAATTGAATCTTCAATAGATAATCCATCACCCTACTGCTCTCTCACAAACCCACCATCTATACAGTTTAGTGCCGCTTAATGTAGTAAGAACCGACCAACATTGCCACTCGCGCATACTCTTCATGATGATCACGTGCAATTATTGTGGGGGTCGCTATTAGTGAACTATTACTTGCATCTGGTTCCTATTTCAGGGTCAATCCTTAAGAAACCACCAACTGAAAGCCGAATGCAATGCATCTGGTTAATGGTGTCGACCTTACGACTCGTTACCCACCAAGCCGGGCGTTCTTTTAAATGCATGGGGTTCTCTTTTTTTTCTTTCCTTTCACTTTGCATCCCCAGTGCACACTAAAAAGACTAACAAGGGAGACCTAGATCTTGTTGTCCAGAGGACCAATGTTCCATGTAAAAAGACTTTGACAGAAGAAACCCATAATTTGTTTTCTAGTGCATAAGCCTACTCCTGTCAGCCCCCGGTGGTAACCTTCAAAATTTTTCCTAAAGCCCCCCTACCCCCCAAAAATCTACGTAAGGGGCACCACTTTTAGAACTAATTTACCTTAAAAAATATAAAACCCCAACATAAACTTGTTGCCCTCCAAATAAAGGTGCGAATTTGTGCCCTCTTTATAGTAGGCCATGTCTTTTCATTTATTTATGTAAAATTGAATAGATAAGAAAGGACAAAAAAACTAGAGCCCTATAAAACTCTTTCAACAAATACTCCTCTCCTTTCCTAATTATTAGCTAAACCAGAAAATATCTCTATCTTAATTCATCTTGGCCCTTCACAACAAACGGCCTTAATTTAACAATTAAATTAGCCTAAGTCCTTAAAATAAATAATATAACTTTATCATGCGTTCTGTAAAGAGCAAATTTTGTCCTTCTTTATACGCGTCCTAGCGTTTCTAGTTATTTTTATGAAAGCCCCCGTAAAGAACTCATTATTTACTTTATAGGTCCCTTACAGAAACCTGCATAGAATGTGCCTAAAATATAAGTCTTCCCCCACCAAAATTATGCACGCACCAGAAGCTCAGAGAAGAGCATCGGTTTTGTAATCCGAAAGTCGAAGGTTAAAATCCATCCTGATGCTAAGAGCCCCCTTTTATTTAAATTTTCTGTATTTTACATATTTTCTAATCACTTAGTGACTAAAATTAACATAAAAAGTATAATAAATCATCAAAACTCCAAACACCTAATAATATAACAAATAAGAATAAATAAAACAAAACCGGCAAGTCTCCAACAATAGCTGTAAATGCTCACCCTATAAAGATTATATTTACTGCCTCTTAAAGCCTATAGCCTTATTTACCCTTCCCCTTAATATGCCTTAAATCTTCCTATCCAAACAACTATTAAACATTAAATATCCCTCCACTAAACCCCTTC